AATCCTATTGTTTTGGTTGTGGACTCAAGGGTTCAGGTTCAAACATGTTCTTTGAAGAAATATATGAGTTCTATTATAATAGAAAAAAATATGTTTTTTTTATTCCATTTAAGTAAATCGAGAAAAGGAAAAACATAATAAGAAATGACACTCCTATCATAGGAATGGAAATAGCCTTGTTGCTGCTTCAATAACAAGCATTTTCGTTTTCAAATCAAATAAATCATTTGATCTATGATTCATTGGAACAGGGAATGGCCTGGCTAGGTACTGGCCAGGCCGGGGGAATAGGGGGAATAAAAGAAAGAACTTTTCGGACGAAATCAAAGAGGGACTCTTTCTATTGGAGATATCTGTTTCGAATCATTATCTAAAGGGAATTGATGATTGATCAAATTCGTCTATATTTATAGAATAAAGAAAGATAAGGAAAAACTTTTATCAACCTTTACTTCACGCGTCACATATGAATTATCCTTTTAAAATTGGGAGAGATGGCTGAGTGGACTAAAGCGGCGGATTGCTAATCCGTTGTACGAATTATTTGTACCGAGGGTTCGAATCCCCCTCTCTCCGTTTCTTCTGATCACTTGATATTTCCCTTTCGAATTCGAAAAAATCTCTAACCCCCTTTCTCATAGTTAAATGTATGGAATGGAGAAAGAAAATCCTAAGAAAATTCAGAAATCGAGCAAGGAAAAACCCCTGATTTTTTTATTCATCACGTCCAGGATTACGTCCTGGATCATTAGATAGGAATCCGAAGATGAAGAGAGAAACAAAGAATATCACTACTGTGTAAACGAAGAGTTTGAGAGTAAGCATTACACAATCTCCAAGATCATTTTGGGGGAAATAGGGGAATAGATTCTCCATTTTTGTACCACATATTCCGTTTTGACACCAAGAAAAGAAGCGGTTTCTAGAAAACATAAGGAATTTGCAGGAATGAATTTGTAATAAGATTCTGATTCTTTCGTTAACAAAATGATCTCTCATACCTACAATTAGGTATTGTAGGGACCATACATAGGGTCTTCGACCCCCAGAAGGAATGAAGAAATGAGGTGATTCCGATTCATCTCGGTTATCCAAAAGAATTTCCATGTTTGAGTCGAGGGTTCATTATCTGATCTTATCAACTCTTAAGAATATCATTTTTTTTTTATCGAATAAATCATGAATGTTTCTAAGACCGTATTAAAGATCTCATCGAAAACTTACAGCAGCTTGCCAAACAAGGGCTAAGAGAAAAAAGAGCACAGGTATGACTGGCATAACATCTACGATTGGATTGAAAAAAGCATAAGCTTCGGGCAATTTGGCGAAGAAAAAGCTACTCGAATGAAGGGCAGAATTAAGACAGATCAAACTAAAGATATTAAGCATAACAAACATTTTGTTCTTGGAGAAAATTTCATTATTATTGGGTTATTGATATAAGGGGAAAATGAAGAAAGAAGGGAAAGTAGGCCGCAAAATCTTTCTTTTTCTTTGAACTCCCTCAATCAAAAATCCTTCAATTCTCAAATGAGAATAGAAGGAATCATACCTTACATACAATATCTTAATTGAATTATATGTAATGATCAATAAATTCATTTTGATTCTACATCTACATGTGTAGAATCATAGCAACAACCAATTCAATAGATATTGGGGCTGGAATTGACGAACAACCAATACCGATATTAGTGTTTATCGGTGTCGAATAGAAATAAAAATGGGGCGTGGCCAAGTGGTAAGGCAACGGGTTTTGGTCCCGTTACTCGGAGGTTCGAATCCTTCCGTCCCAGACCAATTCTATCATAACAAAGATTGTTCTTTTTAAGAATCTTCTGTTTAAGGGTGTAATGTTGGATACAATGTGATCCAATCTTTCTTTGTGATTTCTAATGATTCTTCTATAGAATCATATCTTCCCTTTCGATTTTGTTTCTCACAAACAAACGGATCGAGTATCAATGACATGTGGATGGAAATAAATATCTTTTTTGATATAGGTAGGATGGGAACAAAGATCAAAGTGAAATTCAAAAAAAAAAACTGGGTGGGCCATTCAGCGTATGTTCGCCCCCTCGCCCATATTCATATTGAAGGTTAGTTAGTCATTTGGATAAACTTTATGCCCCATATCTATGATATTTGGATTCTCACATGATGCATTCTGAGTCGAAATGCGAAATAAAAGAGAAGTCTCTACCTTCCCTAAAGTAAATATAAATAAAGATAGGGTAGACAAAATGACTAATTCTATGTGGATCCTGAATCCTAAAAAACAGGGGGGTTCTTGGTATTAATTCCATCGCTGGAATTAAAGCTCCTGAGACTGGGGTGGGACAAAATCAAACAAAATAGTAACAACGAATTGATATGAACCCATTTTGCTTTGTACTTATACAAGACAGGATAGCATCCCATAAGAAGATCCTTTTAAATTGGCTTTGGATATGATTCATGATCCCCATGGAATTCGTGTCGATATGAGTTAATCCGCAAAGGAAAGGAAGGCATCAATTTCAAGACCCTTGTCATCCGGATCTTATTAACAAACAAGAAAATTCAATACGGAACAGATTATTTTCTTTGGACCTAATTTCTTTTATTTTGTATTTGATTTGGCTCCAATGAATAATTGGAAATCAATGTAGCGATCAATTGGGGGAGGGGGGAGATTCATACATTCACTTTACTTTATGGAAAGATTCCTGAATCTGAAGTAAGGAAAAATCTGTAGAAAATGAACCATGCCTATATGTATTGTTATTGTTCTATTTCAGTGATCAGTGACACCGGTGTTTCAGTTTTGGCGAAAAAGATCTGCGATCCCTTAAATACCCACGATTACCCCCGGTAACACTTGTTTGGTGTATCTGATGAATACGATAAAATCAGACTCCTACGATTCTGATTTTATCAATCAGATGAAAGAATACCTGAAAGAATACCGACCTTCATTTTTTCTTTCATGAGCCCCTTCTATCCATCCCCAAGAAAACAAAACAATTTGATTTGTTTCTTGACCCATTTATCTGGTTTAAATTATTGATGATTCAATCGGAAAGGAAACATAGAGGTCTCTTATGATGATCAAATTCGCGTCTGATTTAATTAATCAGATATCTGCTAAACATTTTTAGATCCTCGTTGTACCGACTTGTTGATGGATTTAGAGATTCAATTCAGTCTTTACTGGAAAACTTATTTCCAGTAATGATGTCGAAGTAGGAAATTCTTGAAATTGTTTTTTATGATTCCTTATAAATTCTTTCTACTCGAAGAAGTGTGACATTGGTGAATCTATCCTATCGAGTCACTTGCGATCTTTCCCGGTCATTGGAATAGCTTATTTGGTTAATGACTCATTCTGTTCCGGTATCGGTAATCTAATTAAAGACCCTTCTTTAGTTTTAGTTGTTTGAGAAAGAATTGGATCTTTCATGATTCATCATCCCTAACAATCTGTTGAAGATGTAAAGAAGTGTTAAGCAACGCATTTCTTCGTGTTTTTTATAAATGTGTTTCATTCTTCTAATAAAATATGGGGTTAAATTATATTCTTGCTGAGACTTCTCCAGATCCATCTATGAAAATGAAAGTATGGAGGACTTCATATACTATATACCGATTGAGCCAATGACTATTCATGATTCCATATTGAATCAATTCCATACCGGTCCAAAATTAGAGGAATGTTATGGTAAAACTTCGTTTGAAACGATGTGGTAGAAAGCAACGTGCGACTTGAAGGACATTATCGGCTGTGGATTCTTGTACCCACCATTTTATATATCAAAGAAGATGCTCTCGGCTCGACATAGTTTGTTCTATTCCACTAGGACCCCAATTTTGGGGTTGTAATAAAATAATATAATTATAATATAGCACATGATGGAGCTCGAGCATAAAGAATTGGTTCATTTAGCAGAGAGAAGGATCTAGGGTTAATGCCAATCAATAAGTTGGAACAACTTCGTAAGTATATCTTCGGTATAGAAATTGAAAGGATCAAGTTCGAACAAGTAAAAAAAAAAAAGTAAAATGAATTTGTCGAAATAGTTTTACCAATTCCGATCAAAAGTGTATCACAGGGGAATCAATCGTTTCCATAGAACGAAATAACAAAAGGTATGTTGCTACCCTTTTGAAACAATTAAGGATCACCGAAGTAATGTCTAAACCCAAGGATTCAAAGCAAAGATAAAATAAAGGATACCGGAACAAGGAAACACCGTTTTCAATTGTCTCAACAACTAGATCAGAATGGGGAAGAAATAAAATCGATTCTAGGCGAGACAAACAAAAGAGGTTAGAGACGGCTCAATAAATGTTTAAGGATTTCCCTTCGAGCTCTTTGAGAATTACCCAACTTGAGTTATGAGTACGAATGAGATTTCTTTTTTTTTTTCAGGAAGGAAGAACAAAAAAAAATGACTCAAATCATAGTCTAATTGATGATTTTGTGGATCTATTTGCCACTACAATACATAAATTCGAATCATTCTTTTTCGAGCCGTACGAGGAGAAAACCTCTTATACGTTTCTAGGGGGGGTTGTTCATTTATGTCTATCCCAATGAGTCATCTATCGAATCGTTGCAATTGATGTTCGATCCCGAAGAGAGGGAAGAGATCTTCGTAAAGTGGGTTTTTACGATCCGATAAAGAACCAAACTTATTCAAATGTTTCCGCTATTCTATATTTCCTTGAAAAAGGCGCTCAACCTACAGGAACTGTTCATGATATTTCAAAGAAGGCGGAGGTATTTAAGGAATTTCGAATTAATCAAATGAAATTAATGAAATAAAAAAAAAGGGGGGGGGGTGCCCAGTATCTAGCTTTGTCTAATTGTTTCTCCACCATTCCTTATTTTTTTTTCTCTATTCTCTATTCATTGTTGCTCTCACATGACCCCGTATCATAGAACTATAAAAAAAATCTTCTCTTGATATGAGACAGATAGAAAAAAGATTGAGTGAATAGATGAAATAACTGGGAAATTATGGGATTACCATCAATCAGATGGTTTTCGTTGGGACTCCACCAACAAACAAAAGGTCAATCTTGCTTATCTCTATTGAATAAATATTGAATAAACCCGACATTTTTTTCCTACCGGAATTCCTTATTTATTTCCCCACTCATACTTCATCCCTTATCTATGTTGTAGTGTCACTCCAACACAAGTCCTTGTTTTATTTATTGAATTGGTTTTCTCAACATTCAATTCATATTGACAATGGTGTATCGAACAAATATAATTCGATCGTGGATAAATAGATCTATTTATCCACATTTCATAAGTTTGTTTCTTTATTTCACTCAAACGATGGGTTCGTCAATTTCGTTGTGACACAAGAAGTATCTTAGTTAATATAATGAAAAAAAAAAAATAGAGTATGGGTAGTCTATAAATTTTTACATCTATTTAGATTTTCTCTATAATTTATCCCAGAATCTGTTGTATTTTCATCTGATCTCTGTTCATTTTTATGTTCACAATTGATCATCAAATCTTTCTTTTTGATCTGTTGCTAGTTCAATGTTTTGACGAGGTCGGGCAATCAAATCTCTTTATTTATTTTTTATTCCGATCGTATCTACACACCCTATTTATATGGGTTGCTAACTCAACGGTAGAGTACTCGGCTTTTAAGTGCGGCTATGGTCTTTTACACATTTTGATGAAGCAACGGATTCGTCCATACCATTGGTAGAGTTTGTAAGACCACGACTGATCCTGAAAGGGAATGAAAGGAAAAAACAGCATGTCGTATCAATGGAGAACTCTTAGAATACTTCATCCTTAACGGATCGATACAAAATCTTGTTTTGATTCTTTTCTTGGAAAGGGGTCAAATCAATTCAAGTTGGGTCGAGTGAATAAATGGATAGAGCCCTATAGCTCCAATTATAGGGAAACCAAAAGCAACGAGCTTCTGTTTGTTCTTAAATTCGAATGATTACCCGATCTAATTAGACGTTAAAAATATATTAGTGCCTGATATGGGAAAGGGTTCTCTTGTGAGTGGATCATCAATTCCTTTTTTTTCATGAATCCTAACTATTCTCTATTATGTTCTCTATTATGTAGTGGAGACGAATGTGTAGAAGAAACGGTATACTGATCAAAATTCATTATTCCAAAGTCAAAAGAGTGATCGGGTTGTAAAAATAAAGGATTTCTAACCATCTCTTGTAACTATAACGAACATAAATAAATTGGATGGAAATAGGATCCGTTGATTGTCCTTTCTGGCTCCGGGGTATCCATTCTTTTCTTACTATATACCTTGTTCTGACCGTATCGTACTATGTATTATTTGATAACTCAAGAAATCCCCCATTTGGTTCAAGTGTAATTTCAAATGGAAATGGAGGAACTACAAGGATATTTAGAAATGGATGGATTTCGGCAACAATACTTCCTATATCCGTTTCTATTTCAGGAATATATCTACGCGCTTGCTCATGGTCATGCTTTAAATGGATCGATTCTTTATGAACCGGTGGAAAATTTAGATCATGACAATAAATCCAGTTCACTAATTGTGAAACGTTTAATTACTCGAATGCATCAACAGAATCGTTTGATTATTTCGGTTAATGATTCTAATCAAAATCGATTCGTTGGGCACAACAATCATTTTGATTCTCAAATGATATCGGAGGGTTTTGCAGTCGTTGTGGAAATTCCATTCTCGCTGCGATTGGTATCTTCCCTAAAAGAAAAAGAAATAGCAAAATCTCATAATTTACGATCTATTCATTCAATATTTCCCTTTTTCGAGGACAAGTTATCACATTTAAATCATGTGTCAGATATACTAATACCCCACCCCATCCATCTGGAAATCTTGGTTCAAACCCTTCACTCTTGGATACAAGATACTCCTTCGTTGCATTTATTGCGACTCTCTCTCTACGAGTATTGGAATTCAAATAGTCTCATTACTTCAAAAAATTCCATTTCCCTTTTTTCAAAAGAGAATCAAAGATTCTTCTTGTTCCTCTCTAATTCTCATGTATATGAATGTGAATTCATATTCATTTTTCTCCGTAAACAACCCTTTCATTTACGATCAAAATCTTTTGGATCCTTTCTTGAGCGAACACATTTCTATGCAAAAATAGAATATCTTGTAGTAGTGCTTTGTAACGATTTTCAGAAAACCCTATGGTTGTTCAAAGACCCTTTTATGCATTATGTCAGATATCAAGGAAAATCGATTCTGGCTTCAAGGGGGGCTCATCTTCTGATAAAGAAATGGAAATCTCACCTTGTCAACTTTTGGCAATGTCATTTTGACTTGTGGTCTCAACCGGCCAGGATCCATATAAAGCAATTATATAATCATCCCTTCTATTTTCTGGGCTATCTTTCAAGTGTACGACTAAACTCTTCGGTGATAAGGAGTCAAATGCTAGAGAATTCGTTTCGAATAGATACTGCTATTAAGAAATTCGAGACCGTAGTCCCAATTATTCCTCTGATTGGAT